CCCCCAATCTGATATTATGGTACCAGTATAGACCGAAATTCCGTTATGATCCAATTCTGATCGATAATAGATACCGGGGCTTTGCAATATTTGATTGATCACAATTCTGTATATTCCATTTACTATAGAAGTTCCGAGGGAGTTCATTAAAGGAATGTTTCCAATAAAAATTGTTTGTTCTTGCATATCCTTACTGGTTTTCAAAATGAATCCTGCGGATACATATAATTCAGAAGAATATGTGAGTGATTCATATACAGCATCCCTTTCTTTTATCAACGGTTCCACCAATTGATATGTTTCCACAAATAATTGAAATTCAATTTCTTGATCCGTATCTTCAATTTTTGGAAATTTATAAAGTTCTTCTGTTAAGCCCCGATCCATGAACCCACAAAATCCTTCAAATTGTATCTGATTCAACCCAGGTATTGTATACATTTCCCCATTTTCATCCCCGAGCATTTTTAATTTCCCATTTATCAAAAAAATCCCATTCTTTTCTCATTCTTCATCGAATCATATGAATCGATCTAATAATGATGGAATTGAATTTCTATTCTGTTTACTGAATCACATGAAATTTTATCTAACTCCATATACCATATAATATATATGGAATGTATGAAATGCGTATGAACGGAAGAAGAAAAAGTAGACTCAAATTTGTGAATTTATATTTATAACAAACAGATACAGAAAAGAATTGATAAATGCCATTTAGCCTTATGTAGTTTTGTAGAGAAAATCAAAAACAAAAAGAATTCAATTTCTACCATTATTATGATATTACATATTCCAATCCGATTGAATACCAGAAAAATGCAAAAATGAAATGAATTCCTGATTTGATCTGTTCGTTGAGATAAAGACAAAAAAATCATAAAATAGATATAGGGAGAGAGTTGATTTTTCTAGCACTTAATTTTTTCATAGATTACATTGTTCAAAAAATGATTCGCAGAGAAGAGAGATGTTTTTACCCACTTTTTAGTTTTTTATTTTTTAGTAGAATATTTAGAATATGATTGAAGTGCGTACGAAAAGAGGGCTTGGATTTATTAAACAGATGCAGATATAGCATTTCTATTTATATATGTCTTTCCTCTTTTCTTTTTATTCCATTATAGCTCTCTAGTGGAGACAACACATGGCGTGCTCTATCAAAAATTCTATTTTTTCTTTTATTTAAATCTATTCAATGAAAAATGGAAACACAATAATTTCTTGCTGATTCCCTATGGACATCATATCTAGATAGATAAAATACCTCATTAGATAATTATAGCTGTGTAACAGTAACAACTTATGTTCTGGGGTTTACATAGACTCATAATTGCTGTTATATTATTATATTATAATATAATTTAGAATTGAAATTAAGAAAGTTTTTTTATTGAAAAAAAAATCAATACTGATTAGTTATGTATCTATTGTGATTTTCTTATACCATTAGAGAAAGACAAGTGAAGAAGAATCGTCCATAAATTTGCAGTCAATAGTTAATAGTTAATGGTTCCAATTTATTTGTCCTGCATTTTGACTTTTGTAACTGAGAATCCACATTTTCTTTTTCAATAGAAAAGAAAAAAGAAAGGGAAAGTTTTTGTTTTTAGATATTGTGTGTCTTGAGATACTATAACCAATTGAAGGTATGGATCCAATCTAAAAATAAAAAGGGGATACTCTCATTTTTTTGTTTGTAGCCTTTTGGCGACATGGCCGAGCGGTAAGGCGGGGGACTGCAAATCCCTTATTCCCCAGTTCAAATCCGGGTGTCGCCTGATCAACAAAAAACTTGAAATCCTATATTCTGTTTTGCTGATATAACTCGACAAATTTTCTCCAGCAAAAACAAGTGTAAGAAAAAGACTCTTGATACTTTCTTGATTATAAACTTCCGGGGGTTTTGTTTTCTAAAGTATTGTAAATCCTTACGTCTAGGATTCAAGGAAAAACTAGAGTAGTGGAAGGGAATCAGTAAATCTTGATATGGTAGCCCCTCCCCGGGCTACTAGCGGAGTCTTGAATTAGATTGGATAACGGGAGTGTCTAATTAACTAATGAATGGTTGTAGAAGGGTTGGAAGATACTTTGTATACAGACTGATGAAAGTCTCTGAGTGTTCAGGCATCCAATCAATATTAGATTGGATGGATAATTGGCTTTTACTTAATGAGGGACACCAAAAGAAAGAATAAGTCTTATTATTGCTACATGTGAGTAACATTCTTTTGCTACTTCAAAAAGTGTTACTGCGTATTTTGCTTGTGCTTAATGGTTCTCGATTTTACTAGAAATCATATAAGAACTTGTTATAAGCGGATTTATTGAAGTGTTTCATCAACGGTGGTGTGTCAGAATTCCCTTTTCTTTTTGACTCTGCGCCGGTAATTCCACTATTATTAGTGAACAATAATGGAAAAATTCCTTCATATTTGTTTCATATTCATAGAGATAGGGGACATAATACACATGGATATAGTAAGTCTTGCTTGGGCTGCTTTAATGGTAGTCTTTACATTTTCCCTTTCACTCGTAGTATGGGGAAGAAGTGGACTCTAGGGGTACTCCTAATTGGGTTGAGGAATCAAACCGTATCAATTGTTTTCTAGATCGTTTTGCAAAGCCTTTTTTTTAACTATTTTTTTAGTCTTCATTTCGAAATTCTTGGATTTTAGTGGAGTAATGTATTTTATGAATAATATAGATGAATAATACCCTTTCAATCAAAATCAAACAAACATTTCAATAATTCCCATGTTCATATTTCGAAAGTAAAAGGGCTACGGATGATAGGCAATTTCTAAAAAAGAAAAAGAATTCTTCCTAAATTTTCTATTTTGATGAACCAGCTCTTACCAAAGTTATATATGGACAATGAGGGACAAGGACCCCCCCCCTTTTTTTTTTTCTTTATTTGTTTGTTTTTATTTCCTTCCCGCTTTACTGTTCAAAGAGAAAAAAAAAGTAGTTCTTTTATTTAATAAGATCTTGCCTTAGTGTAGTCACATATTGCGCACTTACCCCCTGTTTTATTTATTATTTTAGGAATTTCATTTATGCCATGCTTTATTGACTCATTTCATATCATGGATCAAAGAAAAGAAGTGAAATTAAAAATCGGTAGAGTATACCCCTTTTTTAGAAACGAAATACGAAGAAAAGTTACCATAGAACTCTTTGGATCATCTGTCAACTCCTCAATGAATTACTTCTTTGGAATGTTAAAAAAAAGATTACTTGATTTTTTTTTTTAATTAATATATGCCTATTCCATTCCATTTTTCCTTCATTTCTGATTATTTTCAATATGAATCTCGGTATCCATCAAAAGAATCAAATCCATGAAATGAAAGAAAAAGAATTAGAAAATCGTAAGACTTGCCTTTCAATTATTTCAGATTGATTGAAATCAACACAAATAAAGCGAAGAACTCAAATTAAGATACTATATACATTACATATATTTAATTGATATCGACATGTATGAAGATACATATTGTAGATTCATCTATATTTAGCTTGTATCTTTATACATTACAATAATAGATATAGATAGTATGGTAGAAAGATTCATATTTTTTTTTCTACCATACTATCGAGTTTTATAGGATACTGCTGATTCTAGTCCATTCATTTTATTTAAGACGTGTAATTGGAATCCTTTTTTTCTTAAATCCTTGATAAAAAGTCAAGTTTCATTCAAATTAATCACTTTGACTGACAGTTTTTACGTATATTATAAGTAAAAAAGCGGTAGGAACTAGAATGAACAGCGCTGTAGCAATAAATGCGAGAATATTTACTTCCATAATTTCATTGTTTTTTTGACTTCGCAATAACTCGGGATTTAATCCCATAGAGATGAGAAATTTGTCGCTTGTAAATTCAATGCGATGACTTACATTTCAATGACATCGAATCGGATCAATATCATGAATAACAATATCTAAGCTATCAAATCGATTCACCGTCGAGAATTGAATAGTATAACATAGGAAGATCTTTTATCCACACCGAATACAAAATTTGATTCCTGGCCCAATCAAAAGAATTCCTTTATTTATATATATTATATATATTCTTTTCCACTCTTTCTTTTCGATAATCTACCGCCTTCCTTGTACAATCATCTGATGATGTATCATCTGACTGCTTTTCCACTTTCACCGTTTACAAATAGTTTACAAATAAACCCCAACAAAAAAATAGAAAAAAAAAAAAGGATATCCTTGGGAATGAGGGAATGAAATTCTGTCATTTGTATCCCCTTTCACAGAAAATGTAGGGATCAATTGATGTTTTTTTTTATTGTATCCGTCGGGACTGACGGGGCTCGAACCCGCAGCTTCCGCCTTGACAGGGCGGTGCTCTGACCAATTGAACTACAATCCCAGGGAAATAAAGAAAAGTGTACAGCATAGATATTCTTATGATTTCATTCAAGCTATTTTCTATTTTCATTTTAGATTCGAATCGCCGTGTTGGAACAAACAAAGGCGCGAGTGATATATTGATATCTATACGGGTATGCGCTTTAGTGAGAGCAACGCGGATTACTAGTAACTAGTAATCCTTTCGTTATTGCCAAATCGATCGATAATCAATTTAAAAATGAAAAAAAAAAGAGTCTTTTTTCTTTACTTTCTACTTTACTCTTTCTTTTCATTAAACTTTATACTTAATGATCCTGATATGAATCTAGATCGTTATCAAGGTCAGAATTTATGGGAACAAATAAATAGAACAAATAAAAAACAAATAGCGGTAGGGATGGATATATCAGAAAATTGGACTTTTTTTATTCTTCCCTAATTTTTTTTTTTGTTTGGCTTTTCTGGAAAACAAAATACAAAAAAATGGGCATTTTATGTTATGGCGGATCAGCGAATTATTGGGCCGAGCTGGATTTGAACCAGCGTAGACATATTGCCAACGAATTTACAGTCCGTCCCCATTAACCGCTCGGGCATCGACCCAGGAAGAATCAATTCTAG